AATATCTTTTATAAGAAATCGGAGGAAGACCCGACGATTTTTTCCAGGAAATCCCCAACGAAAGATACACACTATTCCGTCTTTTCTATCAAATCGATCATAACCACTACCTACATTCCACGAAATTGTGCACCACAAATAGGAGCTAATAAAAAGACCCGCAATCCCATAGAAAGACATCACAATTCCTTGTGGAAAAAAAACTATTTCCTGAGACGGAAATAAAGATATCAAATTTCTACCAAGATAACTCGAGGTTCCGACCAACAAGAATCCTAATGAACCTAAAAAAAGGATAATAGCCCAGCAGAAATTACTTGTTTTTCGAGCCCCCGTTATAGGTTCTATCCATATATGTTCTGATCGACAACTCATACTTGATCCCGTTGCTTTTTTTGGAATTGAGAGAATACCCCAAATGAATTTGACTTTAGTCCGTTTGTTTCCGAAGTAACTCGCATCAACTAGCACTAGTTTGATGTGAACCTTTAGGAGTAATTCATTAAATTGGTTAGATCTAAACTAATAACATACCCTTCGTATGATCTCACTAAAGATAGCCACATACATATAGATAGACCAACTTTACAGTTCAGCCATCCGCCGATTCGGGTCTATTTGAAAATAGCTAGAATCTAGCATTTTCTGGAGACATAAGAGTTTTTCGGCGGAAGCCGCTTATACCATATTTTGCTAAATGGATATCTGTGTTATGATACAAACGTCAGTTTTGAAAAAAAAAAAATAGATGAGATTTTGTGACATCGGCTCTAAACAATCTTGTTTTTTTGAACATGAAGAAATAAAGAAGCCATTGCGATTGCCGGAAATACTAGGCCTACTAAAGGGACCAAAACAGAGGGAAAGTTAAGAGTTGTCATAGAATGGGTACCTCGATTTACTATTTGTACCTGTTATTATTATTTAGATTTTATATTTATTATTTATAATATAAAGATATCTTATTATATATAAGGATAAGGATATCTTACTTATTATAATTTGATAATTCTAAATTGGAATTATTATTACTTAATATCTTATAGATATAAGTATCTATCTAAGTCAGTATATAATGTAGTTTTTTATCTTTCTACATGAAGGATTTGAAAGGATATGGATGAGATATTATTTTCTTCATTTTTTGCTCTTGTCTTCGAATTTCATTTATTAAGCAAAAAGTTTCTTAAAAATAAATTAGATTCTATTTATATTAAAGGGTTTGTTAGAATCCCATCCAGCAGGGATTCTTAGTCAAAATAGGATTATCATAAGATATAGAAAGATAAAAAATTCTATATTTTCTAGATTTTAATTATATATGACGAGTATGACGAGAAGAAGATATTTTTTTTTTTCCTAATTTCACGAAAATAAGAATTTCATCTTTTATCTTGTTGATAGAGGCTTCTTGATCAATAATATCAGGAATATAGAAAAGGGGGCGTATTTTCGATTTTCTGTGACTTTTGATTCTTTATACAATTAGATCTTATGTCAACAAAGAAAACCCCATTCGTCTAATTTTGATTTGGATTCCGATAAACTAATTACTTGTTTGCTCAAAATAATTGAACTTAATGTTCTAATTTTGATTCAAAGGAAAGAAAGTGTGGAGTTGAAATAACTCACTCAGAACGCTTTTTAAAGGATTACGTGGTACGATTAGATCGAATAAGCCCTTCTGGAATAAATACTCAGCCGCTTGTGAACCGTCGGGTACTGTTTTATTCAATGTTTGTTCAATTACTCTTTTACCCGCAAAGGCAATGTAGGCATTGGGTTCAGCAATAATGATATCCCCCAACATACCAAAACTAGCTGTCACCCCACCGGTAGTAGGAGATGTAAGGATAGGTACATAGAATAACTTTTTATTTGATTGATAATCATATAAAGCAGAAGATATTTTAGCCATTTGCATCAAGCTCAAACTTCCTTCTTGCATGCGTGCCCCTCCGGAAGCACACACTATAATAAGAGGTAGAAATTCTTTAGTAGCGTATTCAATCAAACGGGTAATTTTCTCCCCGACTACGGATCCCATACTACCCCCCATAAACTGAAAATCCATAACCCCAATTGCTACGTTAATACCGTTTAGTTGCCCTATGCCTGTTTGAATAGCCTCGGTTAATCCTGTCTTTCTTTGATAAGAATCGATACGATTTTTATAAGGCTCCTCCTCCGAATGAAATTCAATGGGATCCAGAGAGACCATGTCTTCATCCATAGGCTCCCAAGTACCCGGATCGATCAAAAGTTCGATTCTATCTGAACTACTCATTTTCAAATGATATCCACATTGTTCACAAAGATTCATTTTTGATTTAAAAAATTTCTTATAATTTAATCCATAACAATTTTCGCATTGAACCCACAAATGCCTGTATTTTTGAGTTACAGCCAGATCAGTAGAACTTTCTCGTATAGTTTGATCACTCGTTCTGGCATCCGCGTTTTTACTACTATTTCCACTTTCACCACAAATGGAACTAGA